ATCGAAACTCATTGCCCATGGATAAAGAAAAACCGTTTCAACATCAAAAACAACAAAAACTAGAGCAAACATATAATAGCGAATTCGAAATTGTAACCAAGCGTCGCCTATTGGTTCTATACCCGATTCATAACTAGAAAGTTTCTCCGGTCCTTTGCTAATGGGAGCTAAAACTCCCGAAATAAAAAATGCCAAAATAGGAATAAGACTGGATATTATTAGAAATGCCCAAAAAATATCATATTCGTAAAGCAGAAACATAGATGCACTCCTATGAACGTGAAAAATAGACCGGATTAGCCGATTCGACTTGAAATCCATAACTGTTTAGTTAAAGAAAGAATTTATTTTGATCGAACCGTCTAGTTTCCTTTGTTTACTGTAGGGCATGTCTCGTTTCAAGATTCATCAACGGAAATCCTATTTCCATTATACATATTTAAAATTTTTTTTAGCTAGAGTTAGTATAACTAACTATTGCTCTTATCCAAATTTTCTTATGTTCAGCTCGGTCTCACCTAGGATTTTCTCTAAAGAAAAGGAATTCTAAATAAAAATATCATTTTTGTTTAGAATTTTTAATAAATAGAAAATTCGAAAAATTGATTGAAATTAAAATATATTGTTATTTTTTCTTTTTAAAAATATACTCGGGAGGTCTTTTTGTCTCTTTGTTCTTAGTGATTTATAATAGAGCAAGGAGTCAGATGGAAGAGAATGTATAGAGATTTTCATCTCAAGATTTAGAATATTAGTGTGGGTATATTTCTTTTATTATTAGTAGTAGAATTATTAGAATATAATTCATGGGTAGGAGTTTATATTTGTTGACTCCGGAAAGAGAAGACTACCCTTGCTAGGTTTAGGTAAAGGTATACGAATAAAAGCCTTTTTTTTATTGTTGACAATGTTTACAATGAAATTTACCAAATATATTCGTTTTTCAAACTTTAGCTTGTGCACAAATACAGCTGGTCATTCCTATACCCATATGAAGTACTATTATATTCGATTGGGGTTGGGTTAGATTGGAGTTTTTAAACGGACTCGTGTTATAATTTTGACTTCCAAAATTCACTAGGATTTTTGAATTTATAGGGCTCTAGGGCTATACGGACTCGAACCGTAGACCTTCTCGGTAAAACAGACCAAACTGATTATGATCAAAGTGATCTGAACTGTTTCAAAGACCCAACATGCATTTTTTGTGCATTGGGCTCTTTCATTAACTGATAGAAATATCAGTCAGTCTGCCATATTTTTTTGACAGAAAAATAAGGAGATGGCTCCATGTGCTCTGAGTCATTATTTGGATTCAGATTCAGGAACACTACCAAAGTGTTTCAAAGGGGGTTTATCTTGACGTAGGTCTGCCTATGGCCTAGATTAACCTAAGTTAAATGAAGTCTCTATCGCTCTGTTTAAAAATCAAATATGAAACTTCATACACCTTAAAGTTCATAGGACGAAAAGAGATTTTTTGAGGTCTTTATACTCATATGCCTAGCATTGAATAGAATGGGTATTCACCTTATCAATATCGCAAATCAATGAGGGGGTCTGTTTGGCACCTAAAAGGGCATCTGAATCGGACCCAACCCTTTGGTTTGTCCGGCTATTGTTCTCTTGTTCCCTCAAAGTTATGGAGTAAGACATCGATTTCTCAATAAGATCAATTCTTTTGATTTCATGATGGACTCCCTTGAAAAACATTGGCGCTCGTGTAAACGAGTTGCTCTACCAACTGAGCTATAGCCCTTAGTGTTTGTAATAACTATTTTATTATGTATAAAATTTCTTGTCAAGATGAAGATTTTCGGGATACCTATTCCATCACCCAAGATCATAGATCTTTGATCAGTATTTCGTAAATTAATATTGCTTCTAAATAATATGATATTTATAATCCATCGAGCGTATAGGTCCCATTTGGTTTTCTTTGTAATGATAAATGACCTACTTAACTCAGCGGTTAGAGTATTGCTTTCATACGGCGGGAGTCATTGGTTCAAATCCAATAGTAGGTAGAACTTATTATATACCATTCCGATATATAACAAGGGTTTATAACCATCAAATTTTTAAGTTAATTTTGGCTTTTTTTATTAAAAATAAGAAAGAATTACCCACTATATTTCATTGGTAATTCTTTCTACGATATATTTTCTATTTTTTTATCTACTAAAGATCTTTTTTATGATTGTTGTCGAAAGTTGGCATAAGATTTCCTCCTCTTTTGGAGAGTGTGGGTGGATGGAAATATCCATTTCGTGTCAAAAAAGATTTGAATATCGGGTCTTTTCCCATAAATTCTTAATCTATTCTGATTCCGAATATATGGATTGTGCTAACGATTCAAAACCTATTTTCGTACTTTTTCTAAAAATAAGTTGAAATAAATTCATTGGATTTAAAACTTCTTTTTCGGTAAATCAATCCCGAAATACTTTTTTAGAATGTCTAATATCCGTTTTACATCTTCTATGCGAAAGTGTTCCATTTTCATAAGATCTTCTTCACTGTTATTCAAAAGATCTAATAATGTATTTATATTAGACCTTTTGAGGCAATTATAGACCCTGGGTGGCAATTCTGATTGGTCAATAAAAATTTCTTTCAATGCTATTTTTTTTGTGTTTTTTGCCTCTTTAATCAATTTTTCACGAAGAGTAGAGGGGCGTAAGGGAACCATATGTTGATTGTCCTCTAAATGGAAGTTTTCTTCTTCTGTATGTAAAAAGGGAATAAATAAATCAATCAAATTCCGGGAGGCTTCATAAAGTGCTTCTTTGGGAGTTAAACTTCCATTTGTCCATATTTCAAGAAAGAGTATCTCTTGTTTCCCATTTGGAGTCCCAAAAGAATGAATACTATAATTGACATTTCGAACAGGCATGAATACAGCATCTATAGGATAACTTCCATCTTGAAAGTTATTTGGTGTTTTTATAAGATATCCGCGATTCCTCTCGATTTGTAATCCAATACACAACTCAATTGGTTCCGTCAAGCTAGCTATATGCTGTGTATTATCAATGATTTCTACATAAGGCGGTGAGATGATATCTTGAGCGGTTATATATGCGGGGCCCTTGACACAAATGGCCGCGTCACAAGTTCCATATAGATTACTTCTCAATACAATTTCTTTCAAATTCATTAAAATTTCATGTACTGATTCTTGAATACCCACTATGGTAGAATATTCATGTGGTATTTTCTCAGATTTTGCGCGTGTGATACACGTTCCTTCTATTTCTCCAAGCAAAGCTCGTCGCATCGCAATGCCTATTGTGTCAGCTTGACCTATCATAAGTGGAGACAGAATAAAGCGTCCATAATAAAGACGTTTACTGTCTGCTCTTGATTCAACACACTTCCACTGTAGTGTCCGAGTACATACTGTTTCTTTATCTCGAAACCTCATAATATTATTTGATCAGATCATTGAATCATTTCTTTCTCTTGTTTTTCTTGCTCTTGAAATCTCTTCAATTTTGATTTCTACACACGTCTTTTTTTCGGAGGTCTACAGCCATTATGTGGCAAAGGAGTTACATCCCGTACAAAAGTTAATCGTATACCACTGTTGCGAATAGCTCGTAATGCTGCGTCTCTTCCGAGACCGGCACCTTTTATCATGACGTCTGCTCGTTTCATACCTTGATCCACTACGGGACGAATAGCGTTTACTGCTGCAGTTTGAGCAGCAAATGGCGTCCCTTTTCGTGGACCCCGGAAGCCGCAATTACCGGCAGAGGACGAAGAAACCACTCGACCCCATACATCTGTAACAGTCACAATGGTATTATTAAAACCTGCTTGAACATGAATAACCCCTTTTGGTATTCTACGTATACTCTTACGTGAACGTCGCTTCCTACGTGAAAGAAATTTCAGTATAGCTTTTGCCATATTTTATCATCTCATAAATATGAGTCAGAGATATATGGATATATCCATTTAATGTCAAAAAAGATTTGAATATCGGGTCGTTTACCAAGTCCGATTATCCTTGTCTTTGTTTATGTCTTGGGTTAGAACAAATTACTATAATTCGGCCCTGCCGGTGTATTAATCGACATTTTTCACAAATTTTACGAACAGAGGCTCTTAGTTTCATATTTGCCGGCCCTTAACCTTAATTCTGAATCTACTTCTTGGAAGAAAATAAGTTTCTTGAAATTTTTCATCTCGAATCGTATTGAATGTTGAAGTTGAAAAAATATCTAATTTTTTGAATCTTGTTTTTTGGAAAGTCGAGAAATTATACGTCCTTTAGTTGAATCATAAGGACTTACTTCAATTTTGACGCGATCTCCCGGCAGGATCCGTATTGAACTAAGTCGTATCTTTCCCGAAATAAAACCGAGAACTAGATCATTGTTATCTTAAACGAACTGTAAACATGCCGTCGGGAAGGGATTCTGTAATTAAACCTTCCTGAATCCATTTATGTTTTGTCATAAGAACCTTTATTCTCGCGATCGAGTGTTTGATAGCTGAGGTCGTAGATGAGACACGATATTAGACAACCGGTCCCCTTTCTTTTCTTTGTCACAAATAGAAAGTTTAAATTTTCATTTATCATAGTAGAAGGATTACCATATATAACACAAACTTTCTCCGCCTATTCTTTCTAATCGAGCCTCTCGGTCTGTCATTATACCTCGAGAAGTCGAAAGAATTACAATCCCCATCCCGCCTAAAATTCTAGGAATTCGTTGGTAGTTAGAATAGATTCGTAGACCGGGTCGACTGATCCGTTTTAAATTTAAAATTTTTCTATTTATATAAGGCCCTTTCCGATTCCTTCTATGTCGTAGGGTTAAAACCAAAAAAGATTTGTCATTTTCTCGATGTTTTCTCACGTTTTCGATAAAACCTTCTCGTAAAAGTATTTTAACAATACTTTCACTGATATTAGTAAATGCTATTCGAACCACTCTTTTTCTATCCATATCAGCATTTCGTATAGAGGTTAGTATGTCAGCAATAGTATCCTTACCCATAATGAATTAAAAGTCTTGGTGCCTCCAAATTTTGATATAATCAACATGTTTTTCTTGTTTTTTTGTTTGTTTATGACTATGAATTTTTAAAGGTATATGCGTGAGACACAATCTACTAACTGAATCTTAATCTATTTCTTTCAAATTTTTAAGTTAATTTTGGCTTTTTTTATTAAAAATAAGAAAGAATTACCCACTATATTTCATTGGTAATTCTTTCTACGATATATTTTCGATTTTTTTATATACAAATTAGTATACATTCTGGGAAAATTAAACTTCCAGCGAAGAGACGCAAATGAAAGGCTTTCATAAAAATTCTCGTAGAATCGAGAATGAAGTTTTCATTCTGTACATGCCAGATCATGAATTAGTAACTGCATCCAATTTCTAAAAAAATACCAATTGTTTCATCCAATTGTTTTAATTTTTGGATAAGATTTTCTTATTTAGGACTTTGAATAAATAGAAAGAAATAGATAAATTAAAAATACATAAAATAGCTATGTCATATTCTTTTTGTGACAATTCCTCCGAAGAAGCAAAAAGCCGTAATCGTTCTATAAGAATTTGAGAATAATCTACATTGTTAATTTCTATAATTTATAGTTGTTTTGCATTTTCATTTAATAAGTCTAAAGACTTTTTATTTTCTATCAATTTTTTGTCAATTTCTAATAAAAAATTTTTTAAAGTCTTAAAAAAATTGATGTATATAGGCGATCTCTTTAAATCCTATTGGATATAAGAGAGCTTCTTTCTCATCAATATTTTGGGTTATTTGAAATGTTATTAGGTTGTCGGTCAAACAATAAAAGTTTTCTTGCTGCTTATTATATAAGAAAGATAACTCGTTTTTTTCCTTTTCTAACGACTTACGTTGTTCTAATAACGAGTACTGTTGGGAAGCCCAACCGTACCACTTTGCAAATTGCCCAGATTGTTCATTTACAAAGTTTTCAAGAAGGGGGGCCAAACAGTTTACCAATTCCTTATTCGAAAAATCGAATCTTCTTCCTGATTCGACAAAAGCCAATTTTCGTGTTCTCTCATAAAATTAAAAATAAAATAACTAACTACTATATTTATTTTAATGTGGAAACGTAATAAGGGTTTTATTATATTGATAATATTGTCTTTTATCATATCAAAGGATAATAAAGAAAGACAGAATGAATAAGGTCAAATTATTAGAAATAGGCCCTTGTAATGATGAACAAGTATGGGCACATTCGCTCATAGAAAAGGCATCAACCTTCCCATTGCGTATTGGTACTTATCGAGTATAGAATAAATCTGCTTCTCTTTTTTCCTACTAACGGAATTGTTCCATTATTCCCAATAGAATAAAACAAATATGAATATGAACCCTTGCTCTAAACTAATCCACCGAAGAGGGGGGCATAACATAGTCAGAGTATAGTCTTTGCCAATGCTATAAAGTTGCGTAGTGTCTTTTTTTCTTTGATAAAGGGGTATTTTCATGGGTTTGCCTTGGTATCGTGTTCATACTATCGTATTGAATGATCCCGGTCGGTTGCTTGCTGTTCATATAATGCATACAGCTCTGGTTGCTGGTTGGGCCGGTTCAATGGCTCTGTATGAATTAGCGGTTTTTGATCCTTCTGACCCCGTTCTTGATCCAATGTGGAGACAGGGTATGTTCGTTATACCCTTCATGACTCGTTTAGGAATAATCAATTCATGGGGTGGTTGGAGTATCACAGGAGGGACTATAACATATCCGGGTATTTGGAGTTACGAAGGTGTGGCCGGAGCGCATATTGTGTTTTCTGGCTTGTGCTTTTTAGCAGCTATCTGGCATTGGGTATATTGGGATCTAGAAATATTTACTGATGAACGGACAGGAAAGCCTTCTTTGGATTTGCCTAAGATCTTTGGAATCCATTTATTTCTCGCGGGGGTGGCTTGCTTTGGTTTTGGTGCATTTCATGTAACAGGCTTGTATGGTCCTGGAATATGGGTGTCCGATCCTTATGGACTAACTGGAAAAGTACAATCTGTAAATCCAGCGTGGGGCGTGGAAGGTTTTGATCCGTTTGTTCCGGGAGGAATAGCCTCTCATCATATTGCGGCTGGGACATTGGGCATATTAGCAGGCCTATTCCATCTTAGCGTACGACCACCCCAACGCCTATACAAAGGATTGCGTATGGGCAATATTGAAACTGTCCTTGCCAGTAGTATCGCTGCTGTCTTTTTTGCAGCTTTTGTTGTTGCCGGAACTATGTGGTATGGTTCAGCAACTACCCCCATCGAATTATTTGGCCCTACTCGTTATCAATGGGATCAGGGGTATTTTCAGCAAGAGATATATCGAAGAGTTAGTGCCGGGTTAGTCGAAAATCAAAGTTTATCAGAAGCTTGGTCTAAAATTCCTGAAAAATTAGCCTTTTATGATTATATCGGCAATAATCCGGCAAAAGGGGGATTATTCAGGGCGGGTTCAATGGATAACGGGGATGGA